AATGAATTGCCTGATAAAAAGGATTACCTTGATAGGGTAAATCATAAAGATTTAATGCTTTATTCATTATTATATCTAATAGAATTAAACTATTTCCAAAAGCTTCAAAAACTTTTGTGCATCATACACCAAAATATAAAAAGATAAGCTAATTAAGCTATTGGGTTCATACCCCACTTATAAAGGTTATAATCCTTTTCTTTTTAATTAAAAAAATTTCTAATAATATTTTTTTTATTATATTAATTTCAGGTTCTTTAATTACTATTTCTTCTAATTCTTGACTAGGAGCATGAATAGGGTTAGAAATTAATTTACTTTCATTTATTCCCTTAATAAATGAAGGTAAAAAAAATTTAATAACTTCAGAAAGTAGCTTAAAATATTTTTTAACACAAGCTTTTGCTTCTTCTATCCTTTTATTTGCTATTATTTTAATAATATTATTTTTTAATATAAATTGAATAATAAAAAATAACTTTAATGATTTATTAATTTTATCAACTTTATTATTAAAAAGAGGAGCAGCTCCTTTCCATTTTTGATTTCCAGGAGTAATAGAAGGATTAAGATGAATTAATGGATTAATTTTAATAACATGACAAAAAATTGCCCCTCTTATATTAATCTCTTATAATACAAATTATATATTTTTTTTTATTACAATTATTTTATCAATAATTATTGGAGCTTTAGGAGGATTAAATCAAACTTCTTTACGTAAATTAATAGCATTTTCTTCAATTAATCATTTAGGATGAATATTAATAGCAATAATAAATAATGAAATATTATGAATAACTTATTTTTTACTTTATTCATTTCTTTCTATATCAATTGTATTAATATTTAATAATTTTAAATTATTCCATTTTAATCAAATTTTTAATTTTTCTATAATAAATTCTACTACTAAATTTTTTATATTTTTAAATTTACTTTCATTAGGAGGACTTCCTCCTTTTTTAGGATTTTTACCTAAATGATTAGTAATCCAAAATTTAGTAGAAATTAATCAAATATTTTTATTATTTATTTCAGTTTGTCTAACATTAATTACTCTATATTATTATTTACGAATATCTTATAGTATTTATATATTAAATTATAACAAAACTTCATGAATATTAATTAATTCCTACAATAATAAAAATATAAATTTCATTTTAACATTAAACTTTATTTCTATTATAGGGTTAGTTTTAATTTTTTTAATTTACTTAATTCTATAAAGAATTTAAGTTAACTAAACTAATAGCCTTCAAAGCTGAAAATATTTGTATTAATCTTTTAATTCTTAAACTTTAATAATTAAAAAATTATTCCTTCAGAATTGCAGTCTAATATCATTATTGAATATAAAGTTTGATTAAAAAGAATTACTCTTATATATAAATTTACAATTTATCGCCTAAACTTCAGCCATTTAATCGCGACAATGATTATTTTCTACAAATCATAAAGATATTGGAACTTTATATTTCATTTTTGGTGTTTGATCAGGTATAGTTGGAACTTCTCTAAGTATTTTAATTCGAGCTGAATTAAGTACACCTGGTATATTCATTGGAAATGATCAAATTTATAATGTAATTGTTACAGCTCACGCATTTATTATAATTTTCTTTATAGTAATGCCTATTATAATTGGAGGATTTGGAAATTGATTAGTACCTCTAATATTAGGAGCTCCTGACATAGCTTTCCCCCGAATAAATAACATAAGTTTCTGAATACTTCCTCCCTCATTAACTTTACTCCTTTCTAGTAGTATAGTAGAAAATGGATCAGGAACTGGATGAACAGTTTATCCCCCTCTTTCAGCTGGAACAGCTCATGCTGGAGCTTCAGTTGATTTAACAATTTTTTCTCTTCATTTAGCAGGAATTTCTTCTATTTTAGGAGCAGTAAATTTTATTACTACAGTAATTAACATACGATCTTCAGGAATTACTCTTGATCGAATACCTTTATTTGTTTGATCTGTTGTAATTACAGCTATTCTTTTATTATTATCTTTACCTGTATTAGCTGGAGCTATTACTATATTATTAACTGACCGTAATTTAAATACATCATTCTTTGATCCTATTGGAGGAGGAGACCCAATTTTATATCAACATTTATTTTGATTCTTTGGGCATCCTGAGGTTTATATTTTAATTCTTCCTGGATTTGGAATAATTTCTCATATTATTACTCAAGAAAGTGGAAAAAAGGAAACATTTGGAACTTTAGGAATAATTTATGCTATACTAACAATTGGGTTATTAGGATTTATTGTATGAGCTCATCATATATTTACTGTAGGAATAGATGTAGATACACGAGCTTATTTTACTTCTGCTACTATAATTATTGCTGTACCAACTGGAATTAAAATTTTTAGTTGATTAGCTACTCTTCATGGAACTCAATTAACTTATAGTCCTGCTCTTCTTTGATCATTAGGATTTGTATTCTTATTTACAGTAGGAGGATTAACAGGAGTTGTATTAGCTAATTCTTCAATTGATATTGTTCTTCATGATACTTATTATGTTGTTGCTCACTTCCATTATGTTCTTTCAATAGGAGCAGTATTTGCTATTATAGCAGGATTTATTCATTGATACCCTTTATTAACAGGATTAACAATAAACCCTACTTGATTAAAGGCTCAATTTACAATTATATTTATTGGAGTAAATTTAACATTCTTCCCTCAACATTTCTTAGGATTAGCAGGGATACCTCGACGATATTCAGATTTCCCTGATAGTTATTTAGCATGAAATATTATTTCATCATTAGGAAGAACAATTTCTCTATTTGCTATTATCTTTTTCATATTTATTATTTGAGAAAGTATAATCTCTCAACGAACTCCTTCATTCCCAATACAATTATCATCTTCAATTGAATGATATCACTCTCTTCCTCCTGCTGAACATACTTATTCAGAACTTCCATTATTATCATCTAATTTCTAATATGGCAGATTAGTGCAATGAATTTAAGCTTCATATATAAAGATTATTATCTTTTGTTAGAAAATGGCAACATGAGCAAATTTAGGGCTTCAAAATAGTTCTTCTCCTTTAATAGAACAATTAAATTTCTTCCATGATCATACAATTCTTATTTTAATTATAATTACTACATTAATTGCTTATATTATGTTTATATTATTTTTTAATAAATTTACTAATCGATATCTATTACACGGTCAAACAATTGAAATTATTTGAACAATCTTACCAGCAATTATTTTAATATTTATTGCTTTCCCTTCATTACGACTTTTATATTTAATAGATGAAATCAATTCTCCTTTAATTACTTTAAAGGCTATTGGTCATCAATGATATTGAAGTTATGAATATTCAAATTTTTTAAATTTAGAATTTGATTCTTATATAATCCCAACAAATGAATTAGATATTAATGGATTTCGATTACTTGATGTTGATAATCGAATTATTTTACCAATAAATAATCAAATTCGAATTTTAGTAACTGCAACTGACGTAATTCATTCATGAACAATTCCTTCTTTAGGTGTAAAAATTGATGCTACTCCAGGACGATTAAATCAATCTAATTTCTTAATAAATCAACCTGGTTTATTCTTTGGGCAATGTTCTGAAATTTGTGGAGCAAATCATAGTTTTATACCTATTGTAATTGAAAGAATCCCAATAAATTACTTTATTAAATGAATTTCTTCTCAAGTAAATTCATTAGATGACTGAAAGCAAGTAATGATCTCTTAAATCATATTATAGTAAATTCGCACTTACTTCTAATGATATTTTATTTTAAAAAATTAGTTTAACCCAAAACCTTAGTATGTCAAACTAAAAAAATTAGTTTTAATCTGATATTTTTTAATTCCTCAAATAGCCCCTATTAGTTGATTAACTTTATTCTTTGTTTTTTCTATTACATTAGTAATTTTTAATATTAAAAATTATTACTGTTTTTTTTATAGTTCAAATAAATTATCCCAAAATCTTAATATTAAACAACATAAAATAAATTGAAAATGATAACTAACTTATTTTCTGTATTTGACCCTTCAACTACAATTTTTAATTTATCATTAAATTGATTAAGTACATTTCTAGGTCTTTTAATTATCCCTTCATCATATTGATTAATACCTAATCGATTCCAAATTATTTGAAATAATATTTTATTAACTCTTCATAAGGAATTTAAAACTCTATTAGGACCTAATGGTCATAATGGAAGTACTTTAATATTTATTTCATTATTTTCTTTAATTATATTCAATAATTTCTTAGGATTATTCCCATATATTTTTACTAGTACTAGTCACTTAACTTTAACTTTAACATTAGCATTCCCTTTATGATTAAGTTTTATAATTTACGGTTGAATTTGTCACACACAACATATATTTGCTCATTTAGTGCCTCAAGGAACTCCTCCTGTTTTAATACCTTTTATAGTTTGTATTGAAACAATTAGAAACGTAATTCGACCTGGAACTTTAGCTGTTCGATTAACTGCTAATATAATTGCTGGACATTTATTAATAACTTTATTAGGAAATACAGGACCTATATCAACATCCTATATTATTTTATCTTTAATTTTAACTACTCAAATTGCTCTACTAGTATTAGAATCAGCTGTTGCAATTATTCAATCATATGTATTTGCTGTTTTAAGAACTCTTTATTCTAGTGAAGTAAATTAATTTATGTCAACACATGCAAATCACCCCTTTCACTTAGTAGATTATAGACCATGACCTTTGACAGGAGCTATCGGAGCAATAACATCTGTTACAGGACTTGTTCAATGGTTCCATCAATATGATATTTCTTTATTTTTATTAGGAAATATTATTACTATATTAACAATATATCAATGATGACGAGATATTTCTCGAGAAGGAACATTTCAAGGTCTTCATACTTTACCCGTTACTTTAGGTTTACGATGAGGAATAATTTTATTCATTATTTCTGAAGTATTTTTTTTTATTTCATTTTTTTGAGCTTTTTTTCATAGTAGTTTATCCCCTACAATTGAATTAGGAATAATTTGACCCCCAGTAGGAATTGTAGCTTTTAATCCATTTCAAATTCCTCTATTAAATACAGCAATTCTATTAGCTTCTGGTGTAACAGTTACATGAGCCCATCATAGTTTAATAGAAAATAATCATACACAAACTATTCAAAGTTTATTTTTCACTGTTCTTTTAGGAATTTATTTTTCTATTCTTCAAGCATATGAATATATTGAAGCTTCTTTTACTATTGCTGATAGAGTTTATGGATCTACATTTTTTGTAGCTACAGGATTCCATGGACTTCATGTATTAATTGGAACATCATTCCTATTAGTATGTTTTTTTCGTCATATTAATTATCATTTTTCAAAAAATCATCACTTTGGATTTGAAGCTGCAGCTTGATATTGACATTTTGTTGATGTAGTTTGATTATTCTTATATATTTCTATTTATTGATGAGGTAGATAATTTATAAAGTATATAATTGTATATGTGACTTCCAATCACAAGGACTAAAAAATTTTAGTATAAATAATTATTATATTATTATATATAAGATGTATTATTTTTATTATTACTATTGTAGTAATAATATTAGCAACTTTTTTATCAAAAAAAACTATTACTGACCGAGAAAAATCTTCTCCTTTTGAATGTGGATTTGACCCTATAAATTACTCTCGTCTTCCATTTTCTCTTCGATTTTTTTTAATTGCTATTATTTTCTTAATTTTCGATGTAGAAATTGCTTTAATCTTACCAATAATTTTAATTATTAAATCTTCAAATTTAATTAATTGATCAATTACTAGATTATTCTTTATTTTTATTTTATTAGCAGGTCTTTATCATGAATGAAATCAAGGAGCTTTAGAATGAAATAATTAATTATTTTAAATATGAAGCGATTTATTGCAATTAGTTTCGGCCTAATCTTAGGTGAAATTTCACCCGTATTTTAGGATAATAGTTAACTATAACATTTAATTTGCACTTAAAAAGTATTGAATTTATTCAATTTATCTTTTAATTGAAACCAAAAAGAGGTATATCACTGTTAATGATATCATTGAATAATTATAATATTCCAATTAAGAAATATAAATGGAATTAAACCATTAAAGATAAAAGTTAGCAGCTTTTTCTTGATCACCATATTTCAAATTTATATAGTTTAATTAAAAACATTACATTTTCACTGTAAAAATAAAAATTTATTTTTTATAAATATTTAAAAATTATGATAATTTCCCTAACATCTTCAGTGTCATGCTCTAAATATAAGCTATTTAAATAATATTTATTTAATTTAAAAATAATATTATTGCTACTAAAATAATTACTCATAATATATAACTTAATAAATAAATTTTTAAATTATTATTTTGAAATTCTTGGACATATAATGAATAATTTTTTAATTGATTATATAATATTTGACCTCCAAAATATTCACTTCATCCTTGATCAAATCTTTTATAAGATTGTATTCCTAAAATTAATGGTCATTTAACAACCCCTAATGTAGAAACAACAGGTATAAATCATATACTACCAGAAAAAAAACTAAAATTATAATATTGTAAAGATTTATTGTAAAAAAATATATTTACATTACTAATTAAATATCCTCTAAATCCCCCTAAAATACAAACAAATAATGTTAATATTTTTAAATAAAAAGGTAAACAAATCATTCTTGGATTAAAAAATATCAATCAACTTAATATTCTCCCTCCAATAATTGCTATAATTATTAATCTAAAAATTCTAAAAGATATTGTTCATCCCTTATCATTTAATATATTTAAAGAAGTTCTATTAAAATCCCCAGTTATTGAATAATAAACCAATCGGAAAGAATAACATACTGTCAAGCCAGTAGAAAAAAAAAAAAGAAAAAAAGAAAAGAAGTTCATATAAGATAACATAACTGTTTCTAAAATCAAATCCTTTGAATAAAACCCTGCTAAAAAAGGTATACCACATAGAGCTAAATTAGCAATATTAAAACAACTACATGTTAAAGGTATTCTTATTCTTAGTCTTCCTATAAACCGAATATCTTGAGCATTTTTTACATTATGAATAATTACTCCCGCACATATAAATAATAAAGCCTTAAATAAAGCATGAGTTAATAAATGAAAAAAAGCTAATTTATAAAACCCTATAGATAAAATTCTTATTATTAACCCTAATTGTCTTAAAGTTGATAAAGCAATAATTTTTTTTAAATCAAATTCAAAATTTGCTCCTAACCCTGCTATAAATATAGTTAAACCTGATACTAATAATAGAAATTGTCCTAAAGAAGAATCTGCTAATAAAATATTAAATCGAATTAATAAATAAACTCCTGCTGTTACTAACGTTGATGAATGAACTAAAGCAGAAACTGGAGTAGGAGCGGCCATAGCTGCTGGTAATCAAGAAGAAAATGGAATTTGAGCTCTCTTTGTTATTGCAGCCAACATTACTAAGCTTCCAATTACTATTATTTCAAATCTATTATTTATTATTTCTAAATAAAAAATATAATTTCATCTTCCATAATTTAATATTCAAGCAATAGCTAATAATAAAGCCACATCCCCAATTCGATTTGATAAAGCAGTTAATATCCCAGCATTATAAGATTTTACATTTTGAAAATAAATAACTAAACAATATGATACTAATCCTAATCCATCCCATCCTAATAAAATTCTAATTAAATTAGGACTAATAATTAATATTATTATAGAAAGAACAAATGCTAATACTAATAAAATAAAACGATTGATATTAAAATCTTCACTTATATATTGATTTCTATAAAAAATAACTAAAGAAGAAATTAATAAAACAAAAGATATAAATATTAAACTTATTCAGTCAAACAAAAAAGTTATTACAATAGATATAGAATGTAATGAAACAATTTCCCATTCAATAAAATAAACTAAATCATTTAATAAAAATTTTAATCTTATAATAAATAAAGAAAATCTAATAAAAATTAAAGTATAAAAACTATTTTTGCAATAATTAATTAAATAATTCACGATCTAAAATGAAAAATTTCATATCATTGACACCACAAATCAATATTTTTTTTAAACTATTTAAATTTAAATTCATAATATACATAAATTACTTTTTATAATTAATAAATTTAAAGGTAATCAATGCATTATTAATAATAAATATTCTCGAATTGACCCAACTGAAAAAAAATTAACACCCGAATAAATCTTTCCATGTTGTCTATAAGCAAATAGATATAAAGTATAAGCCGCACTAAAAAAAGATAAAAAAGCTAAACTAATTATTGTTAATCAAGATCATCTAACGATTCTATTTATTAAAGAAATTTCCCCTAATAAATTTAATGTTGGAGGAGCAGCTATATTACCTGAACATAATAAAAATCATCATAAAGATAAACTAGGTATAAAATTTAATATTCCCTTATTAATTAATAAACTTCGTCTTCCTATTCGTTCATAAGAAATATTAGCTAAACAAAATAATCCTGATGAACATAAACCATGAGCAATCATTAAAGTATAAGAACCATTTAATCCTCAATAAGTTATTGTTATTAAACCTCTTAGTACAATTCCTATATGAGCAACTGATGAATAAGCAATTAAAGATTTTAAGTCTATTTGTCATAAACAAATTAAACTTACTAATACCCCTCCAATTAAACTAATTCTAACTCAAATATGATTAAACTTTATACCTGTAATTTGTAAAATACTAAATACTCGTAATAATCCATAACCTCCTAATTTTAGTAAAACACCAGCTAAAATTATTGATCCAGAAACAGGAGCTTCTACATGAGCCTTAGGTAATCATAAATGAACTAAAAATATAGGTATTTTTACTAAAAAAGCAAATACTATGCATAAATATAAAAATTCTAATTCAAATAAATTTCTATATCTTAATATTACAAAATTTATTGTATTAACTTGATCCTTAATGTAAAAAATACCAATTAATAAAGGTAAAGAAGCTAATAAAGTATAAAATAATAAATAAATTCCAGCTTGTAGACGTTCTGGCTGATATCCTCATCCTAAAATTAAAAATAAAGTAGGAATTAAACTACTTTCAAAAAATAAGTAAAATATAAATATACTTATAGATCTAAAAGTAAATATTAATATTAATAATAAAAATACAATTATAAATAAAAATAAATTTAAATAATTATTATAACGAACAACTCCTTCTCTTGCTATTAATATTAAAGCACAAATTCAAAATCTTAATAAAATTAATCCATAAGAAATTATATCTAATCCAAAATAATAAGAAATATCAGAAAAATAATAATTCGAACTAACCTTTATTATAAATAACCCAGTACATAAAAAAATTAAATTTTGAACCATTCAATAAATATTTTTCTTAAAAACAAGAAAAAATATAAATATAATTATAAAAATAAATTTTAACATTGTAAAATTGAAAAACTTTGAAAATAATCATTACCATGAGTTCGAATTATAGATACTAAAATTGATAAACCTAAAACTCCTTCACAAACACAAAATGTTAAAAAAAATATACTAAAATATCCCTCATAATTTATAAAATTTAAATATAAAAATAATAATATAAACAATATTAATACTATAAATTCTAAACTTAATAATGTACATAATAAATGCTTTCGTCTAGAAATAAAAACAATACAACCAAATATAAATATAATAATTAATAAATAATATATATATAAATTTATCATTAGTTTTAATAGTTTAAAAAAAAACATTAGTCTTGTAAACTGAAAATAAAAATTATTTTTTTTAAAACTTCAAGAAAAAAGATACTTCCTTTTCATTAACTCCCAAAGTTAATATTTTATTATAAACTATTTCTTGATATTATAATATTTATTATTTTATTATCTTTTATTACTAGTTTTATCTTTATACAAATAAAACACCCATTAGCAATAGGATTAATACTATTAATTCAAACATTCTTAACTGCCTTATTTACAGGAATATACATAAAAACTTTTTGATTTTCATATGTTTTATTCCTTATTTTTATAGGAGGAATGTTAGTTTTATTTATTTATGTTACATCTCTTTCATCAAATGAAATATTTTCTTTATCTTTAAAACTTACATTTTTAGCAACTATATTTATAGGAACTGTTACTTTATATTCATTTTTTATAGATAAATCATTAATTGAAATATTTATTCAAAATAATGAAATAAACTCTTTATCTATTATAAATTCATTTTTTAATGAAGATATTTTATCATTAAATAAAATATATAACTTTCCAACTAATTTAATTACTTTATTATTAATTAATTATTTATTTTTAACTTTATTAGTAACAGTAAAAATTACAAAAAAAAACTATGGACCATTACGACCCATAAATTAATATTAATGAATAAATCATTACGAAAAACTCATCCTTTAATTAGAATTGCCAATAATGCATTAGTAGATCTTCCTGCCCCTTCAAATATTTCCGCATGATGAAATTTTGGATCACTTCTTGGTTTATGTTTAGTTATTCAAATTTTAACTGGATTATTTTTAGCTATACATTATACTGCTGACATTGAAACAGCATTTAATAGTGTAAATCATATTTATCGTGATGTTAATAATGGATGATTCTTACGAATTTGCCATGCTAACGGAGCTTCTTTTTTTTTTGCTTGTTTATTTATTCACGTAGGACGTGGAGTTTATTATAGTTCTTATTTATATGTCCCTACATGAATAATTGGAGTTATTATTTTATTTGCCGTAATAGCAACAGGATTCTTAGGATATGTATTACCTTGAGGACAAATATCATTCTGAGGAGCTACAGTTATTACTAACCTTTTATCAGCTATTCCTTATTTAGGAACAGATTTAGTACAATGAATTTGAGGAGGATTTGCGGTTGATAATGCCACATTAACTCGATTTTTCACTTTCCATTTTATCTTACCTTTTATTGTATTAGCTATAGTAATAATTCATTTATTATTTCTTCATCAAACAGGATCAAATAACCCTTTAGGATTAAATTCTAATGTTGATAAAATTCCTTTCCATCCTTATTTTATTTATAAGGATATTGTAGGATTTATTATTTTCATCTGAATTTTAATTGGATTTATTTGAAAATTTAATTATTTATTAATAGACCCAGAAAATTTTATTCCTGCAAATCCTTTAGTAACTCCAGTTCACATTCAACCTGAATGATACTTTTTATTTGCCTATGCCATTTTACGATCAATTCCTAATAAATTAGGAGGAGTAATTGCACTAGTTTTATCTATTGCTATTTTAATAATTCTCCCTTTCACTCATATTAGTAAATTCCGAGGTTTACAATTTTATCCATTAAATCAAATCTTATTTTGAAATATAGTAATTGTAGCTTCTTTATTAACTTGAATTGGAGCACGACCAGTAGAAGATCCTTATATTATTACAGGTCAAATTTTAACTGTTTTATACTTTTCTTATTTTTTAATTAACCCATTACTATCAAAGTATTGAGATAAATTATTAAATTAATTAATAAGCTTTTATAGCATATGTCTTGAAAACATAAGAAAGAAGTCCAATCTTCTATTAATTTATACTAAAAATTATTCATTAAAATAATAAAGATAAAATAAAAATTTTAACCCCAATAAAAAAAAATAAATAATTTAAAGATATTGGTAAAAAACTCTTTCAAGCTAAATATATTAATTTATCATACCGAAATCGTGGCAATGTCCCTCGAACTCAAATAAATATAAAAGAAATAACAGATAATTTCAAAAAAAATATTAAACTATAAATATCTCTACCCAAAAAAATTACTCTAAATAATATACTTATAAATAAAATTCTTGAATATTCAGCTAAAAAAATTAAAGCAAATCCTCCTCTTCTATATTCAATATTAAACCCAGAAACTAATTCTGATTCCCCTTCAGCAAAATCAAAAGGAGTCCGATTAGTTTCAGCTAAACATGAAGCAAATCATACTAAAGCTAAAGGAAAACAAAATACAATAAATCATATATACTTTTGATATATAAAAAAATTTAAAAAGTTATAATTACCAATTAAAAAAATAAATCTTAATAAAATTAAAGCTAAACTAACTTCATAAGAAATAGTTTGAGCAACAGCTCGTAACCCCCCTAATAAAGCATAATTAGAATTTGAAGATCACCCAGCAACTATAACAGTATAAACTCCTAAACTAGTAATACATAAAAAAAATAATACCCCTAAATTAAAAGAATATAATTTAATTAAATAAGGAATACATATTCAAATTAATAAAGACAAAAATAAAGAAAAAATAGGAGAAAAATAATAAAAAATATAATTTGATAATAAAGGATAAGTTTGTTCCTTAGTAAATAACTTTACAGCATCTCTAAAAGGTTGTAATAACCCTATAAATCCAACCTTATTCGGTCCCTTTCGAATTTGAATATATCCTAAAACCTTCCGTTCTAATAAAGTTAAAAAAGCTACTCCAACTATTACACAAATTACTAATAATAATCTTCCAATTAAAGATAATAAATAATCTATAAAATACAATACTATTTATAATTAATTAAATTATATAAATAAATTCTAAATTTATTGCACTAATCTGCCAAAATAGTTAATTAATATTAATATTATTCATAAAATTAAAATCTATATTTTTTATATTAGGTCCTTTCGTACTATAATATAATAATTTTATTAAGGATAGAAACCAACCTGGCTTACGCCGGTTTGAACTCAGATCATGTAAGAATTCAAAGGTCGAACAGACCTAAACTTTAAACTTCTACACCTAAAAATAACTCTTAATCCAACATCGAGGTCGCAATCTTTTTTGTCGATATGAACTCTAAAAAAAAATTACGCTGTTATCCCTAAGGTAACTTAATTTTTTAATCAATATAACTGGATCAAATATTCATATATTAATGTAAAAATATAATAAAAGTTATTTAAATTTTAATACCACCCCAGTAAAATTTTTAATTAAAATATAAATTTAAATATTCTTTTTAATTTATAATTAACAAAAATAAAGATCTATAGGGTCTTCTCGTCCTTTAATTTTATTTTAACTTTTTAATTAAAAAATAAAATTCTATCTAAATTTAAAAAAGACAGTATATATCTCATTCAACCATTCATACAAGCCTTCAATTAAAAGACTACTGATTATGCTACCTTCGCACAGTCAAAATACTGCGGCCCTTTAATAATTATCAGTGGGCAGGTTAGACTTTAAATTAAATTCAAAAAGACATGTTTTTGATAAACAGGTGAATATATAATTTGCCGAATTCCTTATTTAAACCTTTCATTTTAAATAATTTATATAAATTTATATACTAATTTTATCATAATTAATAAATTTTTATAATTAAAATTTACATTTTAATAAAAAATTTAATTTAAAAATAAATAATAAAAAATTTAAAATAAATTATAACAAATTTATTAATGATAACTATTTTTAAGCTTACATTTATTAAAATATTTTATTAAAAATTTAAATATTTATTTTAAAGCTAATCCCTTAAAATATTAATTTTATAAAGTAAAAATTTTATTTAATTAAAACTTTTAATTTATAAATCTAAATTAAATTTATTTCTTAAAAAACTAGATATATTTTAAAACGATTAACATTTCATTTCTAATTATATATTTAAAATAATTATTCCACAGTAACTTTTATATATAATTAAATCTTTAAAATTCGAGAAAAATTAATATAATAATTAATTAATTAATAAACCCTGATACACAAGGTACAATAAATTAAATTTTCTTTTAAAATAAAAATTTTTCAAATTATTTCAATTTTCTTTTACAATACAAATAAACTATAATTAAAATTATTTTTTCTTTAAAAAATACTAAAACTAAAATTTTTAAAATTATTTTTATTAAATAAATAAATAAATAAATAAAATTAATAAATAAAATTTAATCAATTTAAATTGATTTGCACAAATTTCTTTTCAATGTAAATGAAATACTTTACTAATTAAGCTTTAAATTGTCTTTCTAGATACACTTTCCAGTACATCTACTATGTTACAACTTATCTTATTTTAAAAATAAGAACGATGGGCGATATGTACATGTTTTAGAGCTAAAATCATATAAATAATCTATTTTATATTACTATTAAATCCACTTTCAAATTTTTATTTCAAAAAATTATCCATTTAAATAAATTTATTGTAATCCATCTCTACTTAAACATAAACTGCACCTTGACCTGACATTTTATTTAATTAAATTTTAAGAAAATTTTTATCTTATAACATATTCTGATGACGGCGATATACAAATTAAACAAATCTAAGTAAGGTTCAATGTGGATTATCAATTACAGGACAGATTCCTCTAAATAGACTAAAACACCGCCAAATTTTTTAAATTTTAAGAATATAACTAATACTACTTTAGTATTTTTATTATTTATTTTCAATAATAGGGTATCTAATCCTAGTTTATTACAAAAAGTTTATAGCTTAAATAATTTTTTTATAATAATATTAAATAAATTTAAAAATTTCACCTAATAAATTTATATTTATATTAATAAATAATTAAACAATTTAACTAATACTAAAAATTTTTATTTGCATTATTTGTATAACCGCGGTAGCTGGCACAAATTTTACCAATACTATATATTATTACTAATACAAAATTTCTTTTTTTATTAATATTAATTACTGCGAATAAATTAAACCATCTCATTTTTTAAAAATAAAATAGATTCACACAAAAATTTACATGTAAAATAAAATAATAATAAAAATATTAACCAAAATAAAATAATATATTAATTATAATAATTTTTAAAAATAATTATAAAATCTTTTTGTTAAAGTATAAAAATATTAAAATAAATTTATAATTATTATTATAAAACATACATCTAAATTAAATAATAATAATTAGTGCAATCCTAGTGCCGCACCAAATATCAAATTTTATTAAAAATCCCTTAATTTTTAATAATATTTTTATTTATAATATATAAATAAAATAAAAATAATTTTATTTATATTTATAATAAAATTAACATTATATATAG